CCTTCCCTTAGAACCGTACTTGAGAGTTTCCTACCTCATACGGCTCAGCAATCGATTCTTTTTGTGGTCTCATCTTAATTTACCCTATGCTAACAGAATTAGATTTCTGATAAATCTATCTCATTTTTCTTGGGTTAACTAGAAGAAGTTAATTACATAAGAAGTTTCAAATTCTAATTTTTTTGATCAATAATTAGTTTTAGCTTTTCTCCCACCTTCAGAAAAATGAAGTATAGATATCCCCTATATCGTTATAATTTTCTGAAAGGTAACTATCTCGGTTTCATATATGAAATTTATATAGAATCTTTGAAAAAGACTTTCTTCCATAAGAAAAAAGAACTTACTATCTTTGGGATCTGATGCTACACCGCTGCTCAATACTTTAGTGGATCGACTCTATTACATAAGTTGATTCCTAACTTTTTATCCCATATCATGACAAAAGTAAGCAGTTCTTAACTGTATCGACCCAAAAGCTCGCTAATTGATCTTTACGGTGCTTTCTTTATCAATTCGATCCTTTATCCATAGAGTCTAGTATGTAGGCCGTACCTATTTCTTCCTATTTTTTTTGTTATCATGAAGTTTCTTTCCTTGCTACAGCTGATAAAAATCGTTGCTTTGGACGATGCATATGTAGAAAGCCTATTTTTTCTAGTATTGACTAGCCAATTTGGTCTTTTTTTTCCTTCTTTCTATAGTGGAGATAGTCGCACGTAATGACAGATCACAGCCATATTATTAAAAGCTTGTGGTAAGAATGGGTTTCGTTCTAGTGCCCGGAAATAATATTCCAAAGCCTTTGTATGCTCTCCGTTGCTTGTGTGTATAAGGCCTATGTTATAGAGTATATAACTTCGATCATAGGGATCAATTTCTGGTCGCGTAGCTTCATAATAATTCTGTAAAGCTTCCGCATAATTTCCTTCGGATTGAGCCGACATCCGTTACGGTCGTTCATTTTATTCAAAAAATCTCCGTTCCAGAACCGTACGTGAGATTTGCATCTCATACGGCTCCTCCCTTCCGTGCATAGTACTAAGGGGAATAAGCTATGGAATCCTAATTTCCCTATTCTTATTATGAACTGACAGGAGCTGGTATTTTTACAAGAAATCTCTAGCCAGCCTTCCCGCAAGAGGTTTTTTTTTCTTAACACCAATCGTATTAGTGCTAGATAGAAATGATAACTCCAACGATTTCTTTGTCCTCAACGCCTACTATTTCCAGGAATTAGTTACTTCAACGATCTTTGATGGTTATACGGGTATCCAAAGTACAAACGAGATGGATGTTTGTTGTCCCAACCATTCTTGTTAGTCCCGATACCGCTAAGGAAAAGGGTAATTTATAACAAAGTTTTCGTGTTGTTGATTCCTAGTGTAGTGCTTTTTCCCCTATGCCGCCTATTGGTATTAGTGGAGTAGGATTGACCCGCAATACAGAACCTATAGATGTAACCTTTCGTTCAATACTCAAATTGACAATTAAAGTATCTGAGGCTGGATCAATCGAGGATACACGACAGAAGGAGTTGTTCTATCTCCAAACTTTACCTTCACTAAGCGTAGCTTTATTTCAATAATTTGGTTCTTTCTATTCCGAACCGCGTCTTTTTCTCGTAAGACGGAGGTGAGGGCTAAAAAAAAAACAAGAAAAAAGAATCAAATCACACCATCTCTGTAATAGGTAAATGCCTTTTTTTCTCCTGAAGTTGTCGGAATTATTCGTAATAAAATATTGGCTATAATTGAAGAGGTCTTATCAATAAAATTTCCATTTATCCGAGATCTAGGCATAATTCGCAATCCATTCTATAATTCTTCTCATTACTCCTTCGGGGAAAATGCTCCCACAAACAAGGGAATTGTACAGTACAAAATAACATAAAAACAGAAAAATTCTAAAAAAAAGATGTGTACCTTCCGCTCAAATTGTACCCCTTTACCTTTATCAGACAAAGAGAGATAAGAGACTTTTGAATCAGATTGAATTTCATATAAATTTCGTACAAATGAGCGGAGCTATTACTTCATTTCATCTAAGTTGAATAACTAAGAACTTTATTTTACTATAGATTCTTATAACTTAAACTTGAGAAATTTGGATTTGGTTATGATCCAAGAGGGAAAAGGGATGGACATTATACAATTGAAATGAAATAGAAAAATCCATGGTACGGTTCATGAATTTGTAATAGATCTATGGGGTAGATGATAAGAGAAGTTGTTGTTGATAAATATCAAATTTGAAAGGAATTTTTTATTTCTATGAAGCCGTTGATTGGTCGTGCCTGTACTGCAATAAAATAATATGAATAACTCGCTATTCACTCGGTTTCTGGTCAATAATAAGATTATGTAGGAGAGATGGCCGAGTGGTTCAAGGCGTAGCATTGGAACTGCTATGTAGGCTTTTTGTTTACCGAGGGTTCGAATCCCTCTCTTTCCGTTTCTGTTAATTCACCAGCGTTACCGACCGCAATATCTCAAATCAA